CCTATCACAAGAATATTTTTTTTAGTAGGACGATAACTCTGAAAAGAAAGATTTCCCATCTTTTCTTTCATTTCCGGAGAAATACGATCGGGGGGGGCTAATTCGAATCCCTCAGGTAAAATAAGAACGGCCCCCACATTCAAAGACCCCTTTTTCCCATTAGAAAGAACCTGTTTCAGTTGGATATCATAAGGAATTCTAACAACCGCTTCAAATACAGTATCAGGAAGTACCGCTTGTGGAACCTCAATATCCACGGGCTTATTAGCTAAATGACAATTGGCGCATACAATGCGCCCAGTCGCTTCTCGTGGATTTTCATAACTCTGTTGTGCAAAAATGGGATATGCATGTGAAATGGATGTCCGAGTTATTACACATATAAATATAATGATCGATACGGAAATGGATCGAGTCATCTGTTCCTTTATCCAAGAAAAGATATTTCTATTTTGCATGGTCCAATCATTGATCCCGAGAATTTCTACAATAAATTGGGTAGGTTGCTAGTAGAGTTCCCTATCCACGATTCTGCTATTTTACTGGAATCCAGGGGAATTTCCTGGATGGGTAGAAACATAAAGAATGAGTAAGATTTTTAATGGTTTGTTTATGTACGAAGTAAAAAACATTATGATTAGATTTATATCAGCGGACCATTCTTTAATCATTCATTGAATGATAAATCACTACAAGTGACGGAGATACACGATTTAAATAACGGAAGATCAAATATTTAAAAATTGTATCTAGAATGACTGGAAAGGTGGAAACAAGACCAGATATAATCTGATTATTATGAGAAAATCCAAAATCCTTGTAGACAGAACCAATCATTAGTTCCCAGCCGTGAGGCGAGTGGAATCCGATACATAAATCAGTTAATAAAAGAATAGAAAAAGCCTTTATTGTGTCGCTTAAGTTATAGAGAAATTCCCGAACCCAAGAATTAATAATAACAAGTTCTTCATTACCCAGAATAGAATAACCGCTTAGAATAGCGAAACTTATTATATTTATCGAAAAATGTAAAATAGTATGGATATGACCCTCATTGTACATCTTGACCAATTGTATCGTTTCTTTGTGCATTCCTATACGAAGCTTTTGTATATGTGTATCCGGGTACTCCTTTATCATTTCGTCCAAAAGGAAGAGTTCTTCTAATTCTATGAATTTTTCTAGAACGTTCTTTTCTTGAATATCATTCAAAAAAACTTCGGATTGCCCATCATTCCACCAATTAGTAACCAAAGATTCCATACTTTTATTAAATGAGAGAGAAATCCACCAGGGCAAAAAGACTATAGATGTAAGATATAGAAGGGGGTTGAGTGCTTTCCTTTTTGGCATTTTAAATCCGTGAATTGTTAATGAAACCACCGCATTCCTCGACTCTATCCAATCTGATATTTCCATAAAGCACGAGTTCTATAACCTATAGCAAGGTATTGAATCCATAGACCTATTCCCTTTTTTAATTGATTGGTTAGTGCTTGGATCTGGAAACAATATTTTGTTTGATTATTTCTTCATTCGAAGCAATTGCATCCTTTTCGATGAATGCCCGAATGCGCCGCGCCACTTCAAGTCAAGAAATGCATATTTTTTAGATTTAGAGGCAAAAGAACCCCCTGGATCAATTATTTCGAAAAATTTCGCTGGCTACCCATAGCCCGGGAATCGTTGAGGGAAATTTCGGAAAAATATTGATATGATGAAATAAAAAACGAGTAGCAAAAAGAGAGAAATAGAATGGTTATGTTATAGTTATAAACAATCCAATCTTTTGATCATCAAAAAAAGAAAGGATAAAAAGAAACATCGATTGACAAAAAAAATAAAATTAAAAGATATGATCCATCTATATCTAACATATCAATTCAAAAATATTGGAACAAAAAAGATGAATTCTATAGTCTGAATTGTTCATATATGTGTGATGAATCCACGCTTAGTATACTTGTTACTAGTATGAAAAAATGGAGTTGATTCCAATATGCATAAAAATTTTTTTTGTGGAAAAACCCACTTTAATTTTATTTTTTTGGTTGTTACATATGCGTCTGCTTTTGCTCGAATGAGCGCCCTGAAAAAACGGAAGTTGTTATATAACAACAAACATAATTCATGAGGTCCTTACTCAATACTGCGAAAGCATTCATTCTTGAATTAATTTCAAAATACTTCAATTGGTACGCGCAAAAAAGAGGCCAATTCCGCAGCCTTTTGTTCAATTTCTCGCGGAGTCAAATTCTCATCAGTACGAGTCAAGGGAACGGCACCCTGGCCTCTGATTTCCATATAAAGTACGCGCCGAGGATAAATACCTTCTTTAACCTCTATTCTAATCGACTGAATATCTTTCATAAGGAATCGAAGGAAGATGCGACGATTTCTTCCAGGGAATCCCCAACGAAAAATACACACTATTCCTTTTTTTCTATCAAATCTATCATAACCACTACCTACATTCCACGAAATTGTGCACCACAAATAGGAGCTAATGAACAGACCCGCGATCCCATAGAAAGACATCACGATCCCTTGTGGAAAAAAAAGGATTTGCTGAGAAGGAAATAGGGATATCAGATTCCTACCGAGGTAGCTAGAAGTTCCAACCAATAAGAATCCCAGTGAACCTAAAAAAAGGATACAGGCCCAACAGAAATTACTTGTTTTTCGAGACCCCGTTATAAGTTCTATCCATATACGTTCTGATCGCCAGTTCATACTAGATCCAGTTGTTTCATTTTATTGGAATTGAGAGAATAACCCAAATGAATTTTACTTTAATTTTTTTTTGTTCCCGAGGTAACTCTCATCAACTAGCACTATTATTATGATGTGAAACATTAGGAGTAATTCATCGAATCAGTTAGATATAAAAAGATATCCCCTTCATATGATTGATCCCACTATGGATATCTACATACTATGGATATCTACATATAGATACCCTTACTTTCCATTTCATCCATCTGCTGACGCTGACCCATTTTAAAATAGATATAATGCATTGATCAATATATCATGTTTCCACGTGCATAACATAACAGCCCTTTCATTTGTGTTCGGGAGAATAAACATGTTGTGCCCTATATCCACTAAATAAATAGATATCTGTATTATGATCCAAGTCGGAGTCTTGAAAAAAAATGGATGAGATTGGGTCCCGTCGAATCTAGACAATCTTGTTTTTTTGAACATGAAGAGATAGAGAAGCCATTGCAATTGCCGGAAATACTAGACCCACTAAAGGCACAAAAAAGGAGGGTAAGTTGAAAGTTGTCATAGAATGGATACCTCGATTTAATATTTGTACCTGTTATAAAGATATCTTATGATAAGTATATCTATTATCAGTATATAATAATAGGTATAGGTACAAGAAATGTAGAACTAAATAAGTGTACCTATTCACCTTTCTATATATTTATTATTATTGTTCTCTTATACTTATCTTCGAAGAAATACCAAAAAAGTTTCTTACAAGTTATCAAAGGATTCGTTAGAATCCGATGCAACAGGGATTCCTAGTAAAAAGGGGAAGTTGTCGGGGAATATAATATATAAAAATAAATGCAAGATTCCTATTCTATATTTTCTACATTTTAATTATTCAATATTTATAATAATACGTAACGTAATGTAATAAGGGAACATGAATTCTTTATTTTACTAATTTAGGGTAAGAATTAACTCTTTTATCTTGTTGATAGAGTCTTCCTGATTACTAATCATGAATTTAGGTAGAAATAAAACGGATCTGGCGGAAATAAGAAAAGGTGATTATCAACAACTTCTGATCCTTTATACAATTAGATCTTATGACCTCAAGTAAAACTAAAGCTCCATGCTTATTATTTTTATTTTTACTTTGATTACTATAAAATAAATACTTGTGCACCTCAAATAAAAAATAAAAATAACTGAATTAAATGATCTACTTGATTGAATTTTTATCCAAGGGAAAGAAACCGTGAAGATGAAATAACTCACTCAGAACACTTTTTAAAGGATTACGTGGTACAATTGGGTCGAATAAGCCCTTATGGAATAAATACTCAGCTTCTTGTGAACCATCAGGTACTGTCTTATTCAATGTTTGTTCAATTACCCTTTTACCCGCAAATGCAATGTAGGCATTAGGCTCGGCAAGAATGATATCTCCCAACATACCAAAACTGGCGGTCACTCCACCGGTTGTAGGAGATGTAAGGATTGATACGTAGAATAACTTTTTATTTGATTGATAATCATATGAAGCTGAAGATATTTTAGCCATTTGCATCAAGCTCAAACTTCCTTCTTGCATGCGCGCTCCTCCGGAAGCACACACTATAATAAGAGGTAGAGATCTATTAGTAGCATATTCGATCAAACGGGTGATTTTCTCGCCTACTACGGATCCCATACTGCCCCCCATAAATTGAAAATCCATAATCCCAATTGCTATGGAAATCCCGTTTAGTTGACCTATGCCTGTTTGAACAGCCTCAGTTAACCCTGTCTTTTTTTGATAAGAATCAATACGATCTTTATAAGGTTCCTCCTCCGAATGAAATTCAATGGGGTCCACGGAAACCATGTCCTCATCCATAGCATCCCAAGTGCCTGGATCAATCAAAAGTTCGATTCTTTCTGAACTACTCATTTTCAAATGATATCCACATTGTTCACAAATATTCAGTTTTAACCTAAAAAATTTCTTATAATTTAATCCATAACAATTTTCGCATTGAACCCACAAATGCCTGTATTTTTTGCTTATATCGAGATCATTGTATTTTCCTATCATATCGAAATCACTTCCATTTGCGCTAGTTTGTATACTGAAACTCTCACTGTCAATACTATTTACGCTTTCACTACAAATGTAACTATAAATGTAACTTTTACTGTAATTATCGCTACCGCTTGAAATGTAACTATCAATATTGATTTCAGAACGAAGATAATTCTCAATGCAACTAGTAATGTGATTATTCCAACTATAT